AAACAAAGTAAGCAAAAGGATTTACAGAATTTTGAGGATTTACAGAATTTTTTGATCATACATAATTGTATCGATCGACACGAAATCGATGCTTTTTACCAACTTGATGCTAAGAAATCTCTGGACCTAGAAATTCATTTCGTACAATTGAACCTTTTCAAACTGTTTCTTTTTAAGAACCAAGAAAACTTGTGCCAAAATAACAGATGCGAAGAAGAACAAAAGGCCTTGAACGCGTAATGGATCTTGAAGCACTATTTCTGCATCTCCCTGACCAAACCCTCCTACATTAGGATTGCTTGTTAATGGTTGATCAAGCTTGATGGATTCACCCTCGGAAACAAGAAGTTCTGGCCCTCGAGGTATAATATCAACCACTTGACGTCCATCCGATGCATCAACTATGGATATTTCATATCCCCCCTTTTCTTTACGTACTATTTTGCTTACTATACCTGCTGATGTAGCATTATAGACTGTATTGTTACTCTTGCTACCATCAGGATAAATCTGACCCCTTCCTCGGTTCCCACCTACATATATGGGATATTTTAAGAAGTGAACGTCTTTCTTCGTAGCAGGGTCGGGGGAAAGAATAGGAAAGACAATTTCACTATATTTCTGACCGGGAACAGGACCTATCACAAGAATATTTTTTTTATTAGGACGATAACTCTGAAAAGACAGATTTCCTATCTTTTCTTTCAACTCGGGAGAAATACGATCAGGGGGGGCTAATTCGAATCCCTCGGGTAAAATAAGAACAGCACCCACATTCAAACCCCCTTTTTTACCATTAGCAAGAACTTGTTTCAGTTGCATATCATAAGGAATTCGAACAACTGCTTCAAATACAGTATCAGGAAGCACAGCTTGCGGAACTTCAATATCCACGGGCTTATTAGCTAAATGGCAATTGGCACATACAATTCGTCCAGTTGCTTCTCGTGGGTTTTCATAACCCTGCTGCGCAAAAACGGGATATGCATTTGAAATAGATGCCCGAGTTATTACATATATCATGATCGATACAGAAATGGATCGAGTCATCTGTTCCTTTACCCAAGAAAAAGTATTTCTATTTTGCATGTCCAATCATGAATCCCGGAATTTCTACAATAAATTAGATAGGTAGCTAGTATAGTTCCCTATGCACGAGTCTGCCATTGTACTGGAATAGTTGTACTGGAATATAGGACGACTACCTTGAACAGGTATAAATATAAAGAATTAACTAAGATTGAAAATGATAGAGGAAGAAAGATTCTGATTTGATTGATCCCCTGGTATCAATCAAGTTCTTCATTCATTCATTGAATGATAAATGACTACAAGCGAAGGAGATACACGGTTTAAATAATGGAAGATCCAATATTTCACAATTGTATCTAGAATAACTGGAAAAGTGGAAACAAGACCAGATATAATTTGATCGTTATGAGCCAATCCAAAATCGTTGTAGACCGAACCTATTATGAGTTCCCAACCATGGGTCGAGTGAAATCCAATCCATAAATCAGTAAATAAAAGAATCGAAAAAGCTTTTATTGTATCACTTAAGTTATATAGGAATTCCTGAACCCAAGAGTTAAGAATGACAAGTTCCTCATTACCCAGAATAAAATAACCACTTAGAATAGCGAAACAGATTATATTTGTCGAGAAATGCAAAATGATCTGCAGATGATATTCATTATGTGTTTTGACCAATTGTATCGTTTCCTTGTGTATTCCTATCCGAAGTTTTTGTATATGTGTCTCCGGGTACTCCTTTATCATTTCGTCCAACAGAAAGAGTTCTTCTAATTCTATGAATCTTTCTAGAAGGTTTTTCTCTTGAATATCATTGAAGAGAGTTTCGGATTGCCTAGTATTCCACCAAGTGGTAACCCAAAGTTCCAGACATTTATTAAATGAGAAAGAGACCCACCAGGGCAAAAAAACTATAGATGCAAGATATGGGAAAGAAGGCAATGCTTTCTTTTTTTTCATTTTTTATCTGTGAATTGAATTGTTAATGAACCCGCTTCATTATTCATTAGTTGACTCTATATGATATTTCTCTAAAGCACGAGTTCTATAACAAGGTATTGAACCTATGGTTCTATTTCTATTTTATTTTTGTGTATGTAATAATTTAGTTTAGTTCTTGGATCTAGAAGGAATATAGAAATAGAATAAGGGTCCTGAAAATAAAAAAAAAATATTATTCCAAGATATCTCAATTGGACAAATTCGAAGCAATTGCATCTTCATTTGTTCCTTTCGATGAATGCTCGAAAATCCACTTAATAAAATTACGAATCGGATTTAGAAATGAATCCTCCCCGGATCAATTAATTATTTCGAAATGTTTCACCATCTAGCTACAATACAGGAAAATAAGATAAGGTATCAATTGAAAATCTTGGCCGAAAAAAAGAAAAAGATGAGATGAATTTTGTATTGCGAAATAAATGTTCAGATATATTGGATGAATCCCTACTTATTGACTTTTTTTTAGTAGAAATTTTCAAGTATAAAAGAATTGAGTTGGGATCTATACGTATATGAAATACTTTTTGTATACAAATGGTATACTAAAATTTTCTTCTTTTCTTAATTAATTATAGTATAGTTTATACTTATAGTATATTAGTTTTTTATAATTTATAATTAGTTTATTGTTTATAATAATTAGTTTATTATAGTTATTCCATATACGTCCTCTTGCTTTTTTTGTTTTATTCTATGTGAGTCGCCGCGACAAGGGCACGGAGAAATAGAATAATATAATATGTTTTATTCAAATGAACATTCCGAAAAGACTTCAATTGTATTAAAAAAGGAATTAGCGAGTTCTTTTCCCCATGCTGAGAAAACTTTTATTCTTCAATTCATTCAAAATACTTCAATCGGTACGCGCAAGAAATAGGCCAATTCGGCAGCTTTTTGTTCAATTTCTCGTGGAGTCAAATTCTCATCAGTACGAGTCAAGGGAATGGCCCCTTGGCCCCTGATTTCCATATAAAGGACACGACGAGGAGAAAGACCCTCTTTAACCTCAATTCTGATTGATTGGATATCTCTCATAAGAAAGCGAAGGAAGATGCGACGATTTATTCCAGGAAATCCCCAACGGAAAATGCACACTATTCCTTCTTTTCTATCGAATCGGTCATAACCACTACCTACATTCCACAAAATTGTGGACCACAAATAGGAGCTAATGAATAGACCCGCAATCCCGTAAAAAGACATCACGATCCCTTGTGGAAAAAAAACAATTTGCTGAGATTGAAATACGGATATCAGATTCCTACCAAGATAACTGGAAGTTCCAACCAGTAAGAATCCTAGTGAACCTAAAAAAAGGATACAGGCCCAGCAAAAATTACTTGTTTTTCGTGACCCCGTTATAAGTTCTATCCATATATGTTCTGATCGCCAATTCATACTATACTAGATCCAGTTGCATTCGATTGGAATTGAGAGAATAACCCAAATGAATTTGTTAATTTGACTTTACCTTTCTTGATCCCGAAGTAACTTTCAAAAACTAGCACTATTCTGATGTGGAGTAATTGGTTAGATACATTGACTTTCTATTAAATCAAAATATTCGTTAATGCATTTTTCTTTTTAACCAGCTATACCTAGCATATACATGCATTTATGCGTATATCATGTATCCGCGCATGCATAACTGTTCTTTCATTTGTGTGTCGAAATACTCACATATCATACCATATTACACTAAATAAATATCCGTCCGTATTATGATCGAGTGTTGAAATAAATTGATAAGATTTGGTCCCATCGGATCTAGACAATCTTATTTTTTTGGACATGAAGAGATAAAGAAGCCATTGCAATTGCCGGAAATACTAGGCCTACTAAAGGCACAAAAATTGAGGGTAAGTTGAGATCTGTCATAGAATGGGTGCCTCGATTTAATATTTGTATCTATATATTTGTATCCATTAGAAAGATATCTTATGATATGATAAGTATATCTATTATAAGTAATATTGACTATTGTGATTTATATAAAATAAAGTCTGAAAAATAATATAATATTTCGCAAGTAAGTTAAGTAGTATATACAAGTAAGTTAAGTAGTATATATATATAATATAAATAGTATATATATATATAGTATATATATATATAATATAAATATAAGATAATATAAGATTATATTATATATATAATATATAAATATTTTAATATAATATAAAAATATAAATTATATATAAATGTAATTTAGTAAATAATATAAATAAATAATATAAAAAAAATAGTAAATAATATAAAATAACTTTTTTAATTTTAAATAATCAAATTCAAATAATAAATGCTAAAATGTAGAACTAAATTAAGTGTACCTATTCATCTTTCTACACAAATATAGATATGATAATTTGCTTTAAAAATTTTTATTATTCTTCTGTCATCCTTATATTCTTTCTTTCTAATCTAATGTAATAAGGTAAGGAGTTTTTTATTAACAAATAAGGTAAGGAATTTTTTTTTTACTAAATAATTATTAAATAATATAATTATTAAATAATAAATTATTATTAACTAAAAAGGAGTTTTTTATTATGAAAATCAAATAGTTTATTATGAATTTATGAATTCGCGACTCTAAATTAAATAATCTGATCCAACAAACAAAACAGAAATTCATAGTAAAAAAGAACGGTTATCGATAGAGAGCGAAATAAAATCACTTCTATTCCATATTTTCTATTTCTTTTTATTTTGATATTTTTCATTATTGTCTCTATTAATACGTAAGAAGGCCAGATAAAATTCTTTTTATTTCTTACAATTAGAATTCCGCGGAAGGATAAATTCACTTTTTTATCCTCTTGATAGAGGGTTCATAATTCCTAATCCTAATCATGAATAGAGGTAAGAGAAAAAAATAGATCTGGAAGAAAAAAAATTATCCGAAACTTTTGACTCTTACTAAAAATTGAAACTTATGTCACTAAGGAACGTTTTTCTTTGTTTTTTTATTACGATAAACTAAATACTTGTTCGCTACAAATAAAATAACTGAAGCTAATCTGGCGCTATACTTTCATTCTTGGAATTTTGATTCAAGGGAAAGAAGCCGTGGAGCTGAAATAACTCACTCAGAACACCTTTTAAAGGATTACGTGGTACGATTGGGTCGAATAAGCCTTTATGGAATAAATACTCTGCCGCTTGTGAACCATCGGGTACTGTCTTATTCAATGTTTGTTCAATTACTCTTTTACCCGCAAAAGCAATGTACGCATTAGGTTCAGCAATAATGACATCTCCTAACATCCCAAAACTAGCTGTTACTCCACCGGTTGTAGGAGATGTAAGGATTGATACATAGAATAACTTTTTAGTTGATTGATAATTATATAAAGCAGAAGATATTTTAGCCATTTGCATCAAGCTTAAACTTCCTTCTTGCATGCGTGCTCCTCCAGAAGCACACACAATAATGACAGGTAGAGATCGATTAGTAGCATATTCAATCAAACGGGTGATTTTCTCACCTACTACCGATCCCATACTACCTCCCATGAACTGAAAATCCATAACCCCAATTGCTATAGAAATACCATTTAATTGACCTATGCCCGTTTGAACAGCTTCAGTTAAACCTGTCTTTCTTTGATAAAAATCGATACGATCTCTATAAGGTTCCTCTTCTGAATGAAATTCAATGGGATCCATAGAGACCATATCTTCATCCATAGGATCCCAAGTACCCGGATCAATCAAAACTCCGATTCTATCTGAACTACTCATTTTCAAATGATATCCACACTGTTCACAAATATTCATTTTTAACCGAAAAAATTTTTTATAATTTAATCCATAACAATTTTCGCATTGAACCCATAAATGTCTGTATTTTTTATTTATATCTAAATCATTAGATCTTCCTCTTATACTGAACTTACTTCCATTTTTACTAGTTCTTATACTAGAACTTCTTATACTAGAACTTCCACTTTCACTACCACTTACATTTTCAGTACAAATGAAATTATAAATGTAACAGTCGCTGGAATTGTCAGTACCACCTAAGATGGAACTATTAATACTGACTTCAAAACGAAGATAACTATCAATGCAACTATTAATGTGATTATTCCACCTAGATTGAGTATCATACATGTAATGATAATAGTAGTGATTGTTTTTCTTAGACCCCCTATTCAAAAAAGTAGAAAAAAAACTTCCTAATTCACTCAGAAAAGAACTATCATTATCAATCTCAAAACTCAGATTTTCCATATCAAAATATACAGAATAACTGTCACCATTCTTATCCTTAACTAAAAAAGTGTCATCAGAGATGAAACTCCACATATCCCTGATATCAAATAAATAATCAACATTATTGAAACTATAACTGACACTATCACTCCAACCAGGAATTTTTTTCTTCGTATCATTTAGAATGGGTTCTTCACTTCCACTGGTATGCCCAATACTATCAAGACTTTCCATTGATTTACTTAGACCACACCTATGTTCGAACTTCTCATTAGAGAACATAGAATTGAACCACCATTTTTCCATAGAGTCTTCCTGCCCCCTCCCCTATTTGATGAAAATACAATAGATGAATAGTCATTCGATGAACAATCATTTTACTATTTTATTTCCTATCATAATTAAACATATGAATCCAATGATTCTAATTGTTAACTACTAATGAGTTAGTATTTATTTATAATGAGTTAGTATTTAAAGAAATGATTCTCTTTCTTGAAATAAGGGGTATCACGTCAATATCTATATCCATATATGGATAGATATAGATAATCTATTTTTTTTTTGAATTGCAAAAAAATAGAAAGACTGGTTTCTATCATGTCATATAAAAATTCTCATCGAAAAGAGAAATAGTTCTTTCTTTCTATAAATAAATAAAGAATTCGTTCTCGTATAACCTTGTATCGTATAATCAAACAATAAGTTTATATATTGCAACATGGAACGAAAAAGACAATATAGAGGATGAGTAGAATGTATAGGGGGAGTCCCTCCTTTAGCTTAATCTAAGGCCTGAAATTACGAGATATAAAATATCCACCAATCCTAAGGATCCATGGGATTAATTATGGATCCGACAATAAAAATATAAAATAGAAATATGGAGTTATTTAGTCTTCGTTGTATTTAGATCTTGTATATACTTGTATATCTTGTATATATCTATGGTTAAAAGGTCTGTATATATGAAATGAAAGATATATGCAAATACTGCATATACTATATGAAGTATAGGATGAGTATAGGAAGTATCGGCCCAATCCTTTTTTTAGGAAAAGATTGGGCCGAGTTTAATTGCAATCAATTAGGAGAACAAAGAGCAATTACTGAATTATGCACACTTATTTTTTATCTTTCTATTTCTATTTATCTAGCTTATCTACCGGGTCGAACTCGAATTTGATCTCTTTCCATACTTCACAAGCAGCGGATAGTTCAGGACTCCATTTGCAAGCTTCACGG